TCATAAGTGGAGACAGAATAAAGCGCCCATAATAAAGACGTTTACTGTCTGTTCTTGATTCAACACACTTCCACTGTAGTGTCCGAGTAGATACTCTTACTTTCTCTCGAACCATAGTAATATTATTTTTTTTGATTGAATTATTTATTTCTCTTGTTTCTATTGAAATTTCTTCACTTTCTACACACGTCTTTTTTTCGGAGGTCTACAGCCATTATGTGGCATAGGGGTTACATCCCGTACGAAAGTTAATAGTATACCACTTCTACGAATAGCTCGTAATGCTGCGTCTCTTCCGAGACCGGGACCTTTTATCATGACTTCTGCTCGTTGCATACCTTGATCTACTACTGTACGAATAGCATTTGCTGCGGCAGTTTGAGCGGCAAAGGGTGTCCCTCTTCTCGTACCCTTGAATCCACAAGTACCGGCCGAGGACCAGGAAACCACCCGCCCCCGCACATCTGTAACTGTGACTATGGTATTATTGAAACTTGCTTGAACATGAATAACTCCCTTTGGTATTCTACGTGCACTCTTACGTGAACCAATACGTACATTCCTACGTGAACCAGTTCTCGGTATAGCTTTTGCCATATTGTATCATCTCATAAATATGAGTCAGAAATATATGGATATATCCATTTTATGTCAAAACAGATTTCTTATTTGTGCATTGAGCCCTTTAGCGGGTCTGATTATCCTTGTCTTTGTTTATGTCTCGGGTTGGAACAAATTACTATAATGCGCCCCCGCCTACGGATTAGTCGACATTTTTCACAAATTTTTCGAACGGAAGCTCTTATTTTCATATTTGTCATTCCTTATCTTAATTCTTTTTTGGTAGAAAATAAGTTTCTTGAAATTTTGCATCTCGAATCGTATCGAATAAAAATGACCTAATCTTTCGAATCCTTGTTTCGGAGTCGATAAATTATACGTCCTCTGGTTGAATCATAACGACTTACTTCAATTTTGACTTTATCTCCTGGCAGTATCCGTATAAAACTACGTCGGATCTTTCCTGAAACGTAACCTAGAATCAGATCTTCATTATCTAACCGAACTCGGAACATGCCATTGGGAAGCGATTCAGTAATTAAACCTTCATGAATCCATTTTTGTTCTTTCATTTCAGGTAAAGCCCCCCTGAAGTATCAATTAATGGAGGAAAGACGATATTAGACAACTCACCCCCTTTCTTTTTTTTTTTACAAATAGGAAGAGGTTTCGGATCCCATTTGGATATTAAATGGATTACCATATATAACACAAAATTTCTCCACCGATTCGTTCTAGTCGAGCCTCCCGGTCTGTCATTATACCCCGAGAAGTAGAAAGAATTACAATTCCCATCCCACCTAAAATTCTAGGAATTCGTTGAGAGTTAGAATAGATTCGTAAACCGGGTCTACTGATCCGTTTTAAATTTAAAAAATTTCTATAGGGTCTTTTCCCATTCCTTCTATGTCGAAGGGTTAAAACCAAAAAATATTTGTTTTTTTCTCGATGTTTTCTGACGTTTTCGATAAAACCCTCTCGGAAAAGTATTTTAACAATATTTTCGGTAATATTAGTAGATGCTATGCGAACAACTCTTTTTCTATCCATATCAGCATTTCGTATAGAGGTTATTATCTCAGCAATAGTGTCTCTACCCATGATGAACTAAAATTATTGGTGTCTCAAAATTGGATATAATCAACATGTTTTTCTTTTTTTTTTTTTATTGATTTATGAATAGGAATTTTGCAAGGTATATGCGTGAGACATAATCTACGAATTAATCTAGTTCTTAATCTATTTTTTTCAAATACCCCAAAGATATCACGATCTCATTTTATTTTATAATACCTCGGGAGCTAATGAAACTATTTTAGTAAAATTCAATTGTCTCAATTCACGGGGGATTGCCCCAAAAATTCGAGTTCCTTTTGGATTTCCTTCTTGATCAATCACAACTGCAGCATTGTCATCATATCGTATTATCATACCGCTGTCACGTTTTAGTTCTTTACAGGTACGAACAATTACAGCTCTCACTACTTCTGATTTTTCTAGGGGCATATTTGGTACTGCTTCTTTAATCACAGCAACAATAACGTCACCAATATGAGCATATCGACGATTACTAGCTCCTATGATTCGAATACACATCAATTCTCGAGCCCCGCTGTTATCCGCTACATTTAAATGGGTCTGAGGTTGAATCATATCAAATTTTTTGTTTATTCTTCCAATGCAAAGGATGAAGAAAATAAAAGAAATATTGTTTGTCCAAAAAAAGAAACCTGCGTTTTTGTTTCATCCCTAAGATTCATCTCTGTCGGTTCTACATTTTTATCCCGAAATAATAAATTGAGTTCGTATAGGCATTTTAGATGCTGCTATTAAAATAGCCCTTCTAGCTATATTTTCGGTTACTCCACCCATTTCATATAGTATTCGCCCCGGTTTAACAACAGCTACCCAATATTCAGGGGATCCTTTCCCCGAACCCATACGTGTTTCAGCAGGTCTTACTGTAACTGGTTTGTCTGGAAATATACGGACCCATATTTTTCCACCACGGCGTGCATTTCGTGTCATTGCTCGTCGACCTGCTTCGATTTGTCTAGATGTGATCCAAGCAGGTTCAAGTGCCTGAAGAGCATATTTACCGAAACAAATATGATTACCTCGATAAGATATTCCCTTCATTCTTCCTCTATGTTGTTTACGGAATCTAGTTCTTTTGGGGTTATAGTTGATGGTTGTTTCAGAATTTCATCTCTACTACAGAACTGGACGTGAGAGTTTCTTCTCATCCAGCTCCTCGCGACTAAAAGGATTCAAAATTGAATTTCAATTAATTTGAATAGATATTTGAATAGATAAGATATTAGTAGATATTAGAACATTTTTATAAAAAAAAATGTTTCTAATGTGCTAATAAATCTTGATTTTCTTTTGTCCTTTATCCAAAAAAAAGAAAGTTTTCGCGGGCGAATATTTACTCTTGCAATCTCTATTTCAGTCGTAGCACTTGCTCATGACTTCTCAGAATAGATGAATTGATTTCCGGTTCATTTCGCCATCCCGACTAGTGAATCAGTAAGATTCATTTGTTCAATAAAATTTTTTGCATTCATAGGTTACATCGTTCCCACCGCTTCGTATTTAATGGTTAGGTCAGAATTCTACAACGGAGCTCATAATCTAATTTATTCTTGAGTCAACCTTCTTAGTCTTTATTGGCTCGAAGCTCTTGATTTTTTTCTTCTATAACTATAAGAAGGATTCATTTAATGTTTCATTATGGATGAATCAATTAGTATTGATGCTTTATTACACTGTCTTTTATGAGATGACTCATAGACCTTACATATTGGAATTCTATATCATCGATATTCTTTTTCTTTCTTTCTCTCATCCTTCCATTTATCCACACCTTTCTTCTGTATTTTGCTTTCAACTTAGAATTCAAGTTTATTCAAAAAAAATTCAGTTGCTACAAAGATATGATCGATTTCTCATATCTTGACTGGTTCTTTAGATCCAGATAATACGAAGTGATGAGTTGGTTTTCATACTACCGGGCTGGTCTTTTTTTAATCCTAACCCTAAAAAAAACCAACGAGTCACACACTAAGCATAGCAATTATATGAAAAGTTCAATCGAATTTTTATTCAACCCTATAGAATTAAGAATTAGAATTGCTTGCGTTGATTGGCCAGAAAAAGAATTAAAGTTTTCTTATTCTTCTTCCTTGTCTATAAAAATCCAAATTTTGATGCCTAATACCCCATAGATAGTCCGAACTGTATAGCAACAATAATCAATTTTAGCTCGAATAGTTTGTAGGGGAACTCTACCCTCTCTGATCCATTCGACACGTGCAATTTCTTTTCCGTCGATACGACCTGCAATTTGTACTTGAATTCCTTTTGTATCTGCTTGTTCAGTTAATTCAATAGCCTTTTTCATTGCTTTTCGAAATGAAACTCTATTCTTTAATTGTCCGGCTATAAATTCCGCAAGAATATTAGGGTTTCCGTAAGGTTTTGCAATTCTTGTGATAGCAATGTTAAGTTTTCGGTTCACATAATGAAATTCTTTTTGTAGATTCATCTGTAATTCTTCGATTCCTTGCGGTTTACTTTCGATTAATAACTTTGGGAATCCCATAAAGATTATGACCTGGATCAAATCGATTCTTTTTTGAATCTCTATACGTGCAATTCCCTCGGCGCCGGAGGATATTCTCATATTTTTTTGCACATAATTTTTTATAAAATCTCTTATTTTTTGATCTTCTTGTAGACCCTCAGAATAATTTTTTGGTTGTGCAAACCAAAGAGAATGATGACTTTGGGTTGTACCAAGTCTGAAACCAAGTGGATTTATTTTTTGTCCCATACTACCCCACTACTATACATATCGTGATATACCATAGTTGTCTTTTTCCATCTAGGTTTTTTTAACGAATATAGTGATACAAATTCATATTCATCTAAAGATATATCTTTCACTACAATAGTTATATGGCAAGTAGTTCTTTTTATCGCATAACTACGTCCTCGAGCTCGAGGTTTGAATTTCTTCGCGGTAGTACCTTCGTTAACCTCAGCTTTACTAATTATTAAATTGGCTTCGTCGGAACCCAGAATGGAACCAGCATTTGTTGCTGCAGAATAAACCAATTTAAAAATTGGATAACATGCTCTATAGGGCATGAGTTCTAGTATCATAAGTGTTTCCTCATAGGAACGTCCGCGAATTTGATCAATTACTCTTCTTGCTTTGTCTGCAGATATAGATATATGTCGACCTAACGCGTATACTTCCGTTTTTTTCTTCCGTATGCTACCTAGCGGACGCAGAGGAGGGTAGTCTTCCGTTTTTTTCCTGTTTAGTATCCTATTTAAAAAATTTGACATAAGGTTTCTCTCCTACTAATGAATCATAAGTATCTATCCAGATTTTTTTAAGATGAGATTAACGACGAGATTTATTATCA